GGGGGATATAATAAAATTCTTGATTAGATCTTCTCATAGGAACGATTTATTGAATTTGATTGCTGGATCCACAAAAAAAAGAGAATGGTCTTATTCAAAACGCCTCGTTATTTTTAACCAATTATGTGCTTCAATATAATTCCCTGGAGTAAGCGCTATAGCTTGTTTCCAATACTCAGCAGCTTGATCGAACCAAGCCTCCGCAATTTCCGAATCGCCTTGTATAATGGCCTGTTCTCCCCGGTCGGAATAGGTTAGTAAATTCCCTCCCTTAGAACCGTACTTGAGAGTTTCCTACCTCATACGGCTCAGCAATCGATTCTTTTTGCGTCCCATCTTCTCTTAATCTATCCTATGCTAACTATTCTATTTTTTCTTGGGTTAACCAGAAGATGTTTATTGCATAAGTTTCCAAATCTAATTTGGATCAATGATTAGTTTTCTCTTTTCTCCCACCTTCAGAAGAATGAAGCATAGATATCCCCCGATATCGTTATAATCTTCTGAAAGGTAACTATCTCGGTTTCGTATTTCATATATGGTATATGAGATTTCTATTTCTATTTATATAGAATCTTTGAAAAAGACTTTCCTCCGTTAAGAAAAAAGAACTTACTATCTTTGGGATCTGATGCTACACCGCTGCTCAATACTTTAGTAGATCAACTCTATTACATAAGTTGATTTATCACTTTTCATATCATGACATAAGTAAGCAGTTCTGAACTGTATTTACCAAATAATAGCTTATTAATGGATCTTTACGGTGCTTTCTTTATCAATTCGACTCTTTATCCATAGAGTATAGTATATAGGCCATACCTATTTCTTCCGATTTTTTTGGTTCTCGCGAAGTATTTTTCCTTGCTACAGCTGATAAAAATCGTTACTTTGGACGATTCCTATGTAGAAAGCCTATCTTTTTTCTAGTATTTACTAGACGATTAAATCTTTTTTTCTTTCTATAGTGAAGATAGTCGCACGTAATGACAGATCACGGCCATATTATTAAAAGCTTGTGGTAAAAATGGATTTCGTTCTAGTGCCCGGAAATAATATTCCAAAGCTTTTGTATGCTCTCCGTTGCTTGTGTGTATAAGACCTATGTTATAGAGTATATAACTTCGATCATAGGGATCAATTTCTGGTCGCGTAGCTTCATAATAATTCTGTAAAGCTTCTGCATAATTTCCTTCGGATTGAGCCGACATCCGTTACGGTCGTTCATTCTAGTAAAAGAATCTCCGTTCCAGAACCGTACGTGAGATTTTCATCTCATACGGCTCCTCCCTTCTGTGCATAGTACTAAGAGGAATAATTCATGTAATCAAAATTTCACTATTCTCATTATGAACTGACAGGAGCTGGTATTTTTACAAGAAATTTCTAGCCAGCCTTCCCACAAGAGGTTTTTTATTAACACCAATCATATTAGTGCTAGATAAAAATGGTAACTCCAAAGATTCCTTTGTACTCAACGCTTACGATTTCCAGGAATTAGTCACTTCAACGGTCTTTGATGGTTATACGGGTACCAAAAGTACGAATGAGATGGATCTTTGTTTTCCTAACCATTCTTTTTAGTCCCGATACCAATAAGGAAAAGGGTTCTTTATAACAAAGTTTTTGTGTTGTTGATTCCTAGGTGTAGTGCTTTTTCCCCGATGCCACCTATTGGTACTAAATGAAGTAGTATTGACCTCCAATACAGAACCTATAGATGTAACCTTTCGCTCAATACTAAAATCGATAATTGAAGCATCTAAGGCTGCATCAATCGAGGATACACGACAGAAGGAATTGATCTATCTCTAAACTTCACCTTCACCAAGCGTAGGTTTATTTTACTAATTTGTTTTTTCTAGTCCTAACTACGTTCTTTTTCTCGTAAAACTGAGGGGTAAAAAAAACAAGAAAAAATCAAATCGCACCATCTCTGTAATAGGTAAATGCCTTTTTTTCTCCGGAAGTTGTCGGAATTATTCGTAATAAGATATTGGCTACAATCGAAGAGGTCTTATCAATAAAATTTCCATTTATTCGAGATCTAGGCATAATTAGCAATTCATTCTATAATTCTTATCATCCCCCTTCGGGGAAAACGATCCCACAAAAAAAGGAATTGTACAGTACAAAATAACATAAAAACAGACTAATTGGAAAAAAGGCGGTGTCCCCAAAGATGAAATGAAATATTTGAATCAGATTAGATTTCATTCCAGTTTCGTAGTATACCAATGACTATTACTATTTCATCTAAGTTGAATAACCAAGTTTCCTATGGATTTTGATAACTCGAGAAGTTTTGATTTGGTTATGATCCAAAAAAGAATGGAATAATCATTCCATGATAAAATCAAATTCAAATAAACATCCTTTTTGTTTGCATTGTTTGCATAACGTGTATGTGACACACCATACAATTGAAATAGAAAGATTCATCGGATGATTCATGAATTCCATAGGTTAGATGATGAAAGAAGTTGTTGTTGATAAATATGAAATTGGAAAAGAAATTTCTTATTATAGATTATAGAACCATCGGGCGGTTATACATGTACTACAATTAAGATGAAGGACTCGCTATTCATTCGGGTTTTGGTCAAGAATAACATTCTGTAGGAGAGATGGCCGAGTGGTTCAAGGCGTAGCATTGGAACTGCTATGTAGACTTTTGTTTACCGAGGGTTCGAATCCCTCTCTCTCCGTTTCTTTTCATTCATCAACGTTACCGACTACAATGTATCAAATCAAATAAAAATTGATATCACATTATTCTAACGGTAAGACCCTTATTTACATTTCCTTATTTAATAGAGATTCTCTAGCCCTAATTCATCCCTGTGATAGGTAAAATACAAATAGAAATATTGTATCTATTGAAAATAAGAAAAAAATAAAAAGAATCCTATTGCCGATCCTTTTTTGATACGTGAATGAGACAGGGCACAGGTTACTCTATTGACTTCAGCGAAAGGAGTCAAAATTGGTATGAACCTTGCTTTTTTCTTTTCGTTAGAATCAAGTCTGACGGGAATAATATTCTACGACCAACAACTCATTTATTTTCAGACCGATCCATTTACTATCTATTATTTGATTGACAAATCCTTTATATTGTAAGGAGTCAATAGTCAAATGGTTTGGCAATTCCCCGTGGGGGGATGAAACAAGATAATTTTGAATCAGAGCTTTCGATCTTTCTTTATCCTTCGTAGTAATAATATCTCGGGGTTTGCAACGATAACTTGGTATATCCACTATACGACCATTAACTAAAATGTGTCTATGGTTAACTAATTGTCTGGCTCCAGGAATGGTCGAAGCCATACCTAATCGAAAAAGGATGTTATCCAAACGCATCTCGAGTAGTTGTAGTAAAACCTGGCCTGTTGACCCTTTGGCTTTTCCAGCAATATGCACATATTTAAGTAATTGTCGCTCTGTCAGACCATAATGAAAACGCAATTTCTGTTTCTCTTCTAAACGAATACGATATTGTGATCTTTTTCCAGAGCGCAATTGGGTTTGAAGATCACTTCTGGATCTGGGTCTTTTACTAGTTAGTCCAGGTAAAGCCCCCAGCCGGCGTATTTTTTTGAAACGAGGTCCTCGGTAACGAGACATATAAAGGCTCCTTTTTTATTCACTTTTATTTGACAAAAAGATCTAAATTCAGACTGAACTAAAGGATTAGCAAAGCAAAACTAAATTTACTAAAGTCCTACAAAACAGAATCAAAGAAATCTTATCAATATTCGGATTTTTTGTATATATAGGAAATTCAAGCGACGGTTACGTTTTCCAATATCTTCTGTAGAGATCTAATTGTTCTAGTCAACTTTTTTATTCATAGCTATAGCTGCAAGTTACCATGACATAATAGATTGGTGACCCGACATTTAGAGAAAGCGAGAGTAGAGATTTTCAATCATGGAAAGAAAAAAATCGATAAAGAAAAAGAGCCGGCTATCGGAATCGAACCGATGACCATCGCATTACAAATGCGATGCTCTAACCTCTGAGCTAAGCGGGCGGATATAAGAGCAATAGTGTATAGGAATACAGGAAACTATCGGATCTTAGTTATTACCTAGTGATTCTTCTTATTTTTTTATTTCATTTATTGATTCTTTCAATTTCTTCTATTTCTTAGTTATTAGTTAGATATTTTTATTCTATTTAATTCAATTCCATATTCATATAATACATATTCATATTATTCATATAATATTCATAATTATTCATAATAATATGAATATATGAAAAATATGAAAAGAAAATCTCAATATATCAATCAAATTAGAATTCGAAATGAAAAAAAAAAGAATGAATATCGACCGTTACACTATAACAAACCTTACTGTAAAAATGAAGGAGGAGTAAAGGCATATATATATATGTGGGATATATCTATCCGTATTGAATTGCGGATACATCAATGATAGAATCATTTCGTATTGAAACAAATAGGGTTCATCCAATAGAGATGAAATGATAGAATAGAGGGTGGGCAAAAAAATAAAATAGAAGCATACACTTTTTCGATATAGAAATCATTACCTAATGAATTCAATAGTGCCAAGATAAATGAAAGAGGTGGATGGAATTACAACTGGATTCTTGTCTCAAAGGGAAAGGGGATATGGCGAAATTGGTAGACGCTACGGACTTGATTGGATTGAGCCTTGGTATGGAAACCTGCTAAGTGGTAACTTCCAAATTCAGAGAAACCCTGGAACTAAAAATGGGCAATCCTGAGCCAAATCTTTTTTTTTTTGAGAGAAAAAATGATGGAAAATGAGAATAAAAAGGGATAGGTGCAGAGACTCAATGGAAGCTGTTCTAACGAATGAAATTGACTACGTTACGCTAGTAGCTAAAAACCTTCTATCGAAATGACAGAAAGGATAACCTTATATGCGCCTAATACGTACGTATACATACTGACATAGCAAACGATTAATCACAACCCAAATCTGATATTGAATTCTATTATGTCTCTCTCTATATGAAAAATATGAAAGATTCTATAAATAGATTTATTCTATTATCTATTATCTTTCTATTATCTTAATTATCTTAAGAATTAGATTAAGAATCTATATATTTCTTCATTCTATTATTCTAATTATTCTAGAATCTAATAATAGAAGAAGATTTCTATATTCTTTATTTCTTTCATATTTATTTTCATATTTATATTACTATTAATATGAGTAATAGTATGAGATAAGGACCTATAGAAACCCTATATTAATTAGAATCATAGAGATCAAAAAATCTATGAAAAATTGAAGAGTTATTGTGAATAAATTCCAATTGAAGTTGAAAAAAGAATCGAATTCGAATATTCAGTGATAAAATGATTCATTCCAGAGTTTGATAGATCTTTTGAAGATTAATCGGACGAGAATAAAGAGAGAGTCCCATTTTACATGTCAATACCGACAACAATGAAATTTATAGTAATAGGAAAATCCGTCGAATTTTTAAATCGTGAGGGTTCAAGTCCCTCTATCCCCAATAAAAAGCCCATTTTACTTCCTCGCTCTTTATTTATCCTCATCCTATTTCTTTTTTTTTTTTCATCAGTGGCTCAGTTTCAACAAAATGAAATATCTTTCTCATTTCATTCACTCTGTTCTTTCACAAATGGATCCGAATAGAAAGACTCGTATCTTCTTCCAATCCAATCTCATTTGTTTTGTATAGTACGATATGAACATATATGTTCAAGGAATCTCCGTTATTGAATCATTCATAGTCCATATCTTTTTCCTTACATTGACAAAAAGAGTCTTCTTTTGGAAGATCTAAAATTCCAGGGCTAGGTTCAATTTTTTTAGATTTTTTTTTTTAGTTTTTTTTTCATTGACATAGATATAAGTACTCTGCTAGGATGATGCACGGAAAATGGTCGGGATAGCTCAGTTGGTAGAGCAGAGGACTGAAAATCCTCGTGTCACCAGTTCAAATCTGGTTCCTGACACGTGAATAATGTATCGGATAGATATTCATACCTCATACAAATGAAATGAATTCATTGAGACGGATCGGGATAGATATTCTTTACTTTCTTTTTCATTTGTCTTTTTTCCCTCTCTGTTCATACTTTTCTTATTCCAAAAGTATGTGAAATTTTCGTATATATCTCAAATAGAATAGCTAAAAAAAATGAGCTAAAAGGATTCAATCAAAGAGTGGAAGGATAGGAATAGAAAGGATGTATTTCAGACACAGTACAAAGAAACTCCGATTCTTATCATTTTGCATTTCTTCATTTCGTCTCTTCTGTCTTTTCTTTCCAATTTCCTATTTTTTTGTCACTCTTGCTCAAGTTACTTTCTGAGGTCCCACACTCTTTTTCTTTTTTTCTTTTAGCCCCTCCCTCCACAATACGAATGAAAGTCCAGTTACTCTGTTTCATCTAAAAGGGGAATGCCAAGATGCTCATTGATTGAAATTGAAATGAAATCTGGAATCGTGTCGTATATGTTAAAAAAGTTATTTTTTTATCATTCAATGAAATCTGGAATTTCATAGAAATTGGGCGTAATAGAATCTTTACGTAAGGGCCAGCCTATCCAACTTTCAGGCATCAAGATACGTTTAAGGCGAGGATTCTTCTCATAAGAAATTCCCAACATATCATAAGATTCCCGTTCCTGAAAATAAGCACTTCTCCAAATCTAGAAAACTGACGGGGTTTGAGGATTACTCCTGGGAGCAAAGACTTTTATGCATACCTCTTCTGGTTTATCTATACCATACCGTATTTTGGTGATACACACTAGCTAAAAATCCGCCTGGTGCTACATCATAGGCACACTGGGAGCGTAAAGAATTGTAACCATATACATATGAAATGACAGCAATGGAATCCCAATCCTCGGTTTTTCTTTGTAAAGTCTCTATTCCTCGGCAATCAAAGCCTAAAGATCTATGAATTAGCTCATGCTTAAAAAAAAGAAGAAAAAGAAAGAAGAAATATTTCTATAAAAAATCCCTAAACCCACCCAAAATAGAAAGAATCTCTTAGGTTTGTTGTTCCGCCAAAAAATGATTAGTCAGTTAGTCAGAGGACTTCTACAAAGACTTAAGATCAATAAAAGAATAGGTCCTAGATATCCATGCGACTTAGGATTGGGTTGGGTCAGGTTGAAGTCTTGAGACAGGATTCTTTCATAAATTGACCGGGATTGGCAAAGCAAAAAAGAGTGTTAACTCTTTGATCATGGACAGGAAAATAGGAAAAATATCATATGTAATTCATTCATGAAAGTGGATGAAGAGAGATGGGTATTTGATCCGAGATTTAACAAATACCAATTGAGTCCGTTGGAATGAATTATTGTGTTTCTTTTCTTTACTAAACAAAAATGTAATGTATTAGGGCTATACGGACTCGAACCGTAGACCTTCTCGGTAAAACAGAGAAAACTGATTATTATCGAAATGATTCGAACTGTTTCAAAGACCCAACATGCATTTTGTTGC